ATGGTAAGCAAGAAGATTGTTTACGAAGAAACAACAAGAAAAATTCATATTCTGATACATAAGAGTTATATAAGAATCGAAATAGTCTTTTATTTTCTTTTTTCAAAAGAAAAATAGATTTCATTGAAGTAATAAGGCTATTCCAATTCGAATAGTAGTTGAGAAAGAATCGCAATAAATGCAAAGATGGAACATCTTGGATCCGGTATTGAAGGAGTTGAACCAAAATTTCCAAATGGATAGGATAGGGTATTTCTATATGTGATAGATAATGTAAATGCAAAAATTTGTCTTCTAAAAAGGGAAATATTGAATGAATAGATCGTAAATTCTGAAACTTTGGTGTTTCTTTTTCTTTCGGACAAGATAATTCTCGTAGCGAGAATGGGATTTCTACAACGATCGCAAACCCCTCAGATAGAATCTGAGAATAAAACTCAGAATAAAAAAAATTGTTGTAATCCAACAATCGATCTTGGTTAGGATGATTAACCGAGTTAATCCAAAAATTCTGCTGATACATTCGAATAATTAAACGTTTCACAAGTAGTGAACTAAATTTCTTGTTATTACAACTAACAATTTCCACAGGCTCGGAATCATTTAATCCATAATCATGGGCAAATGCATAAATATACTCCTGAAAGAGAAGTGGGTAGACGAAGTATTGTTGACGAGATTTCTGTTTTTCTGAATACCCTTCGAATTTTTCCATTTGTATTTCTACTTGAATCAGAAAGAGGAAGCATTTCTCGGTTTATCAAATGATGATACATAGTGCAATATGGTCAGAACAGGGTGTTGCATTTTTTAATACAAACCCTGGAAAGAAAGGGAGTCTAATCCACAGATCTTTTCCTTTTCTATCCAATTAGTTTATGTTTGTTCTAATTACAAAAGAGAACAAATCTTTTATTTTTGCAGGCCAATTGCTCTTTTGACTTTGGAATACAGTCTCTTTATCAATATACTGCTTCTTTTACACATTCAATCCATAACATCCCTTTTCAATCCATAATCAAGAATAATTAGGATTTCTAAAAAAACAAAGAAAAAATCAAGGGTCCGCTCATAGGAAAACCCAACCTTTCCCCGCATCAGGCACTAATCTATTTTTAACGTCTAATTAGATCGGGGAATCATTTCAATTAAGAAGTTAAGCTCGTTGCTTTTTATTTTACCAGAATTGGAGCCAGACTCTATCCATTTATTCACTAGACCCAGAAAATCGGAATTTTTTTATTCCATTCCAAAAATCAAAAATAAGAATTTGATTTTATTACGACATGCTATTTTTTCCATTCATTACCCTTGAGGATCAGTCGTGGTCTTCTAGACTCTACCAAGAGTCTGAACGAATTTGTTGCTTCATCCAAATGTGTAAAAGATCATAGTCGCACTTAAAAGCCGAGTACTCTACCATTGAGTTAGCAACCCAGATAAAATAGGATCTTAGATACGATCGAAACCCAAAAATCAATGGAATTACACCGCACGCTCCTGTCAAAACATTGAACTAGCAAGACATCAAAAGAAAGATTTTATCCCCCATTAAAAACACTCAAATGCCAAAATGAACAGGTCCGGTTAAATTTCACTAAGGTTAAAAAAAGAGCGGCTCCAATCACGATGGCAAAATTGTCATTTTTTTAGCAATTTCTATTTAAATTAAAGAAATCAAAAAATCTTGTATGAGAGTACATGCAAGAGGGACAACCCTATCATTTGAGCGAAGTGTAGGCAGAAAAACCTAATATGGAGTGAGGATAAAGAGACCTATCTATCTACAAATTCTATTTGTTCAATAGACCTTTGTCAATGGAAATACAATGGTAAGAAAACAAATTAGATAGAAAAAGTAAATAAAATAAGGGCTTATGTTGGATTGGCACGACATAAATCCAGTCAAAAATAGGACTAAGAAAGAGGCAAATTGTGTCTAAATAATTAGACAACGAGGGATACTAGTGATCCCTCTCCTACTTTTTTATTCATTTAGTTCTTCAATTAACTCAAAGTTCCTTCTTTTTCTTTAAAGAATTCTGCCTTCCTTAAAATATCATAAACAGTTCTTGTAGGTTGAGCACCCTTTTCAAGGAAATAGAGAATAGCTGGAACATTTAAACAAGTTTGATTCTTTATCGGATCATAAAAACCTACTTTTCGAAGATCTCTTCCTTCTCTTCGAGATCGAACATCAATTGCAACGATTCGATAGACAGCTTATTGGGATAGATGTAGCTAAACAATGCCCCCCCTAGAAACGTATAGGAGGTTTTCTCCTCATACGGCTCGAGAAAATGATTCGAATTTCTGTCTATAATACAAGTAGATAGAAATTCGACTATGACTTGCATTAATTTCCTTACAGAAAAAACAAATTTCATTTATACTCATGACTCAAGTTGGCTAATTTTGACTGACAGACTTAAAAGGAAAAATCCTTCGAAATTTTTTGAGTCGTCTCTAAACTCTTTTCTTTGTCTCATCTCGAACGAATTTACTTTTATTCCTTATTCTGATCCAATTCAATTGTTGAGACAATTTTATTGTTGAGACAGTTGAAAATCGCGTTTACTTGTTCCGGAATTCTTTATCTTTGATTTGTGAAATCCTTGGGTTTAGACATTACTTCGGGAATTCCTATTCTTTTTTCTTTCAAAAGAGTAGCAACATACCCTTTTTTTCTTATTTCCTTCGATAAAGCATTTCCCTCTTCTATAGAAATCGAATATGAGCGATTGATTTTGATAGACTTTTAATTGAAAGAGTTTTTCCAATCTTCCAAAATTGGACTTTCTTCTTATTTTAACCTTTCGACTTCTATATTAAGGATAGACTGACAAAGTTGGCCTAATTTATTAGTTTTCACTAACCCTAGATTCTTTCCCTTGATAAAAAATCAATTCTGTCCTCTCGAGCTCCATCGTGTACTATTTACTTACAAACAACCCAGCGCAAATTTGGTTCGGGACGAATAGAACAGACTATGTCGAGCCAAGAGCATTTTCATTACTATGAAAAATGATGGATAGCAAAATCCACAATCGATCATGTCCTTCAAGTCGCACGTTGCTTTCTACCACATCGTTTTAAACGAAGTTTCACCATAACAAACATTCCTCAAATTTCATTGCAAAGTGGTATAGGGAATTGATCCAATATGGATGGGATCATGAATAGTCATTGGTTTAGTTTAGTTTTTTGTATACTAATTCAAACTTGCTATCTATGGAAAAATATGGATAAAAGAAATAAGTATTTATCGGGGAAGACTCCGCAAAGATCCAATTTATTTAAACCCATATTCTATCATATGAAGGAAACATAGTTCGAAAAAGACGAATAAACAAGTTTGCTTAAGACTTATTTATTATTGAATTTCCATTCTCAACAGAGGACTCGAGATGGTCAATCCTGAAATGAGAAGAGAAGGATCGATTCTTCTCCAACAAATAAACTATCAACCTCAAAAAAAAATTGAATTAATTTAATTACTATATTAGAAATTAGAATTAGATTAGCAATATATTTTTCCGTAACAAAAACAATTAACTATTAACTAAATAAACTATTCCAATGAAAAGATTGAAAGTTTTTTGGTAGTTATAGAATTCTCGTACTTCTTCGACTCGAATACCAAAAGAAAGAAAAAAATGAAGTAAAAAAAACACATTTCGTGTAAAGTAAAATTAAGGTCTTTGCTTTTACTTATAGCATTCTTTCTTTTACCTAAAAGAAGCAACTCCAAATCAAAAATTAGTAGAAGTATGATTTTTGGAATCCATTCTATCCAACGAACAGTTCTTACCTTATCCTTACCAGAATGGATCATTCTGGATATTTAAAGAATCACAGATCGAGATCGTTTTCGCTTAACCAAAGAAGGACCCTTTTTGCTAATAATATAATACAACAAAAATCTATCTCTATCATAAAGGGATAGGTCTCATTTTTTATACAGTGTTTTACGTATAGACCAAATTTTTCATGAAAATAAAGATATTCAATTTGACTGGACTTGACACTTGATTATGTTTTCTGAGAAAGAAAATGAATGCTTAGAAATGCATCTAATCTAAGAGTTCATAAGAGATAATTATTCTCTCTAATAAACTTTCTTTTGTCTCGTGCGGGGTACAATACGATTTCATCTTTCGTTTCATCAGAAAAATCTGGGACGGAAGGATTCGAACCTCCGAGTAACGGGACCAAAACCCGCTGCCTTACCACTTGGCCACGCCCCATTTCGGGTTTTATCCGACACTAATAAACACTAGTATGTTTATTTGTTTTGTTATTCGTCAATCCCACTTCAATTACATAAAAAATGAGGGATACTCTCTTGCTAGGATTCTAGACATGCGGATAATATAGAATCCAAAAAATGCATTGATCATTACATGGAATTCTATTAAGATATTATATGAAAGTCGAATTTCTTCCATTCTCATTTGAGAGTGCGAATACAAGGAGGTATTTTGCGTTTGGGAAAGTCCGAAGAAAAAAGGATTTTGAATCCGCCTTTTCCTTTTTCCCTTAGAAAAATAACTCAATCAAAATCCAATTATCTACTCTACAAGAACGAAATGCTTGTTATGCCTAATATACTTAGTTTAACCTGTATCTGTTTTAATTCTGTTCTTTATCCGACTAGTTTTTTCTTCGCCAAATTGCCCGAAGCTTATGCCATTTTCAACCCAATCGTGGATGTTATGCCTGTCATACCTGTACTCTTTTTTCTATTAGCCTTTGTTTGGCAAGCTGCTGTAAGTTTTCGATGAAATCTTTACTACTCTGTCTGCCAAATTGAATGATGTATTCATTCCAAAAAAATTCGAAAAATGGATAAAAGCCGAGAAGTCTTATCTTATATTATGAACCTTCGATTCTAAAATTCAAATTCTTCTACATTGAATGTATAGCTGCAGCAATAAATTTGGATCAGCCTTTCTACCCCCTGCACCTACGTTGAGCAGGTACCTTTAGGTACCCACACAATACCTAACCTAATTTTTGATATTGATAAGAGTGCTTATTAGAAATCAATTCTTGAAAAAAATTGCAAGAATTGATTTTTGCATTTTTAGGTGTCAAAATAAACAAAACCCATCCTAATGGATCTGTGTGGTAAGGAAAAACGGGTAATCTATTCCTTAAAAAAAAATCTTGGAGATTATGTAATGCTTACTCTCAAACTTTTTGTTTATACAGTAGTGATATTCTTTGTTTCCCTCTTTATCTTTGGATTCTTATCTAATGACCCAGGACGTAATCCTGGGCGTGAGGAGTAAAAATCCAATTTTTTTTGGAATTTTTTCTTACAAATTGGATTTGTTTCGTACATTTATCTATGAGAAAATCCGGGGGTCAGAATTCCTTCCAATTCGAAAGTCCCAAATGATCCGAGGGGGCGGAAAGAGAGGGATTCGAACCCTCGGTACAAAAAAATTGTACAACGGATTAGCAATCCGCCGCTTTAGTCCACTCAGCCATCTCTCCCCGTTCCAAATCGAAAGGTTTCCGTAATATGACAGAGGCAAGAAATAACGATTGCAAAAAATCCTTCCTTTTTCTTTCAAAAGCCCATAAAAATTATATTGCCAATTCCATTTTAGTTATATTCTTTTTTCTTAATGTTAATAAAAAAAAGAAGAAAATTCTTGTTTTTTCTTTCTAAAATTCGATATTGGCTGAGAAACAATCAGATAGATTTTCTCTTCAGCGGGCATTTCCATATAGGACTTGTTATAATAAAACAAGCAGGTTATATAAAAAATAAAAAACTCTTTTTTGGTTATTTATCAACAAAGCAAAAAGGATTCTTATCAAACCCACCATAAAATCAAACCCACCATAAAATTGGAAAGAAATATAAAGTAAGTAGACCTGACTCCTTGAATGATGCCTCTATTCGCTATTCTGATATATAAATTCGATGTAGATGAAATTGTATAAGCGGATTTTTTGTATTTCCTTAGACTTAGACCGCGCAAGGCAAGAATTTTTCGCTATTTACGATTTCATATTCTTGTTACTAGATGTTCTATAGGAATAAGAAAAAATCGCAACTCCTTTCCGCTACACATAAAAATTTATTTCGAAAGTCAATTTTTTTTTTCAATATCTTTCCTTTTTTTTTCAGAATCCTATTTTTGTTCTTCCACCCATGCAATAGAGAGCGAGTGGGAAAAGAGGGGTTACTTTTATTTTCATTTTTCCCTTAAAGGATAGGCTTTGAAATAGGAGTCATGGAATAATGCTGAATTCAAATGTTTATTTCTATAGTATAAGAAAAACTAATCGAATCAAATTCATGGATTTACCACGACCTCGGTTGTGACCCCATAGATAAAAATGCAAAATTTCTATCTTCGAGACCATTGAAAAAGGGCATTGAACGAGAAAGAAATCGTCCACAGATAATTAAACTATCGTATGCCTTGGAAGTGATATGAGGTGCTCGGAAATGGTTGAAGTAATTGAATAGGAGGATCACTATGACTATAGCCCTTGGTAGAGTTACTAAAGAAGAAAATGATCTATTTGATATTATGGACGACTGGTTACGAAGGGACCGTTTCGTTTTTGTAGGATGGTCCGGCCTATTGCTCTTTCCTTGTGCTTATTTCGCTTTAGGGGGTTGGTTTACAGGGACAACTTTTGTAACTTCTTGGTATACCCATGGATTGGCTAGTTCCTATTTGGAAGGTTGTAATTTCTTAACCGCGGCAGTTTCCACCCCTGCCAATAGTTTAGCACACTCTTTGTTGCTACTATGGGGCCCGGAAGCGCAAGGGGATTTTACTCGTTGGTGTCAATTAGGGGGTCTGTGGACTTTTGTCGCTCTCCATGGGGCTTTTGCACTAATAGGTTTCATGTTACGTCAATTTGAACTTGCTCGGTCTGTTCAATTGCGACCTTATAATGCAATTTCATTCTCTGCTCCAATCGCTGTTTTTGTTTCCGTATTCCTTATTTATCCACTGGGGCAATCTGGTTGGTTCTTTGCGCCGAGTTTTGGCGTAGCAGCGATATTTCGATTCATCCTCTTTTTCCAAGGATTTCATAATTGGACGTTGAACCCATTTCATATGATGGGAGTTGCCGGAGTATTAGGCGCGGCTCTGCTATGCGCTATTCATGGGGCGACCGTAGAAAACACTCTATTCGAGGATGGTGATGGTGCAAATACCTTCCGCGCTTTTAACCCAACTCAAGCTGAAGAAACTTATTCAATGGTCACTGCTAACCGCTTTTGGTCCCAAATCTTTGGTGTTGCTTTTTCCAATAAACGTTGGTTACATTTCTTTATGCTATTTGTACCCGTCACCGGTTTATGGATGAGTGCTATTGGCGTAGTCGGCCTGGCTCTGAACCTACGTGCCTATGACTTCGTTTCCCAGGAAATCCGTGCAGCGGAAGATCCTGAATTTGAGACTTTCTACACCAAAAATATTCTTTTAAACGAGGGTATTCGTGCGTGGATGGCAGCTCAGG